AGGAAGAACGGAACTTTTTTTATTTTACTTGTTTTGTTTACCTTTTTACTGTTCAAAGAGAAAATAGTTCTGTTATTACATTACGTGGATACACATTTTATCTGGGAAACAACATAGACATAGTAGTTGTCCAACGAGATACTGCACATACTAAAATATTGTCTTGGGCGAGTCACATATTGCGCACTTACCGCTTGTTTTAATTTTATTATTTTAGAAATTTTATTTATGTTGTGCTTGTTTTATTGAACCCATTTCATATCATGGTTCAAACGTTAAAAATCGACAAGGTTTACTAATCCTTTTAGAAATCCGAAGAAGTTCCCATGGATCATTTGTCAACTGCTCAACCAATGACTTCTTCGATGGGTATAATAAAATAAAATCAAGCAATCTTTTTGTTAGCATTCCGAGGAAGAAGTCATTGATTCTTTCGATCGGGATTCATATTGAAAATAATCACAAATCTAGGAATTATAATCGTAAGAGTCCCTTTCGATTATTTAAAATTAATTGAAATCAACACAAATTTAATATAAATAGATAAAACAAAGAAATAGAATTGGGACACTATATACATATATACATTATCACTATAACTATATAATTGATTTCCATATATATGAAAGGAATATGACGATACTATTGTAGATTGATCTATATTAAATTAACCTGTATTACAATACAACTTTATACACTACAATAACAATACTAGCTAGTATGGTAGAAAGATTAAGATATTTCTTTCTACCATACTATCGTATCTCATAGAATACGGCTGATTCTAGTCTGCTCATTTCATTTAAGACGCGAAATTTTAATTCTTTTCTTCAATTATTGATAAAAACAAAAAAGTAAAGTTTAATTCAAATTAATCACCTTGGCTGACTGTTTTTACGTATATTATAAGTAAAAAAGCGGTAGGAACTAGAATAAACAGTGCAGTAGCAATAAATGCGAGAATATTTACTTCCATAATCTCATTGTTTAATTTTTCTTTAATTCGCAATAACTCGGGAGTTAATCCCATAGAGATAATAAATCTTTCGCCTGTAAATTCAATGGGATGAATTACATCTCGATGATATCGAATCGGATCAATATCATGAATAACAATATCTGAGCTATCAAATCGATTCATCGTCAAGAATTGAATAGTATAACATAGGAAGATCTTTTATCCATACCGAACTAAAAATTGGATTCCTGATCCAATCAATAATTCCTTTATTTTATTTATTTATCATTCTTTTCCATTCTTTCTTTTCTCTAACCTACCGCCCTCTTTGTACAATCATCTGATGAAGTATCATCTAACCGCCTTTCCACTTACCATTGTTTATAAACAAACCCCAACAAACAATAGAAGCTAAATGAAAAAAAGGGAAGAAGTTAAGTTCTAAACTCCCTTTTTTAATGATCTAATCTAATCTTCTTGTAAAACAAAAGAAGTATGATAAAGACGAGTACAAGTTCCGGTATAAAAAAATCTAATATTCCATCAAATTCACTATTTTTTTATATATTTTATATATAAATATAAATTTAAAAAGTTTGTTCTTTCAAGGAAAAAACCCTTATAAAATAAAAAAAATTTGCATTCCCTCGCTAATAAAAAAGCGATCCTTGTTTGATCTTTATTTTTTTAATATCCTCTTTCCTTGGATTAGTAACGGGACGCATATATCAAAAGCTCAATGTGAAATTTGAATGAGATAGATTATTTCAAATTAGTGAAATTTGAAATTGAGGTTACACAAAATCGGGCCCAAAAAGGATATACTTTTATTTTAATCTTAAAAGAAAATTTTTCTATCACAGTAACTATGTTAAATTGATTTTATATCGTACAAATTCCATTTATGTATGTACTCCCGGGAAACATACAGTACTCTACTCTATTCCACAGATCTGGAGTAATCGAAAAAGAAAAAGCCAGACCCAGTACAGTACGGTACGGTATCCCGTGGAATCCTGAATCTGATGCTAACAATAATTGTACTAATCCACATATGTCTCTCTCCCATCAATCGAATCGGTACTAGTCGAAGAAATGGAAATTACCCCATTTGTTTGGTGATAAATGTGAAACGAAAAAAAAAAAAAAAGGTATCGCCGTTGGGAATTAAATTCTGCTATTTGTACTTCTTTTCAAAAAAAATAGAGGGATGAATTGATATATTTTTTTATTGTATTTGGATTCGTCGGGACTGACGGGGCTCGAACCCGAAGCTTCCGCCTTGACAGGGCGGTGCTCTGACCAATTGAACTACAATCCCAAGTAAATACCATAACCATAATAAAATTAAGTATAAGTATACATATTTTTATGATTTCATTCTAACCCCTTCAATTTCGATTCGAATTAGCGTGTTGTAACAGAGCCGCGAATGTGATATATTGATATAGATAGGCACTTTAGTGAGAGCAGCCTGGATTACTAGTAATCTTTTCGTTATTGACAAATCCATTGGATAATCACTCTTTCAATGAAAAAAGT